TTGCTTACTAGATGATCCCTCTAGAGGAGAGGGATTATATGAAATCCGTCTAGTCTAGTTACTTCGTTCTCTATTTCTACTGGCAGGATCCTGAGGAAAAGAATTTCGTTTCCACCGAGCTGAAACAATATGCGATGCGGGTGGTTCTAGTAAACCAAAACCATTCTCTTCCAGCTTGTTTGGCTTCAATTTCCCTTTTACAACACCAAAATAGAAGATCTAGTTACGATTGGAACTAAACTTTTGTATCTTCATCCATGGATCCTTAGTCATACTTATTCAATTGGAAGACTGGATCCAGTTCAAAAAAATTATGTTTCACGACTACATAATCCATTTTTATTTATTAAAAATAAAAATAAATTTCTAATAGGACTTTGGATACAAATCGTGAGAATGTATGTTCTTCCTCAAATATGCTATTGAGAGGTAAAGGATTAAACCTTTTTAAGAAATAAAGTTTTTGATCGGAGTATGAAAAAAAACGGAGATACCCCTTCCCTTAACTATTTAAGTTTTTAATAGAACGAATCACACTTTTACCACTAAACTATACCCGCTACATATACATTATTGTATATAAATGGACTATTTGTCGAACAAAGGAGTGAGACGCAATCAAGATAGGATCCAAATTATGGTGTTGACGCATATTTAGTCCTGTTAGCCAGGGACTTAAAAGGGTAAAGGGCACAAAGCTTTTCAAATTTTCGAATTTTTTAAATAACATACATAAATTTCAATAAGACTATATATATATATCCTTGTTTTGTTGGATTGCTAGTATTTTCGGATTGAAGGGGTCATTGAAGCTAGACAAAAAGAGGTACTGGCCTGGCCGGTACTTAACTAAGACCCGGCCAGGGCCGGGGGAATAAATCTTTCGTACAAAATCAAAGAAGTAAGGTATTCTTTCTATTGTATTGTAGATACTTGTTTCGAATCATTATCTAAATGTAATTCCTGATCAAATTCGTTCTTTATTTACTCTGAACTTACTTATTTTATATTAATGAAAAATAGGAAATTCCTAATATAAAATTTTATAATTGCATTTTATTTAATTATAAAATATTATAATATAATAATATTATATTAATATATATGTATATATGTAATATTAATATATATATGTATATATGTAATAGTAATATATATTAATATTAATTCATAATATATGAAATATTAAAATAAAATAAAGAAAATATTGAATTCTCCATAATTTCTTTAATTTAAATTATTTCGATTTTCTTTTCCATTTGGAGTTTGGTTTGGAGAGATGGCTGAGTGGACTAAAGCGTCGGATTGCTAATCCGTTGTACGAATTATTCGTACCGAGGGTTCGAATCCCTCTTTCTCCGCTCGCTCTGATTACTCGACCCGCTTGATACTTTCGATTTCGAACTTTCAAAAGGAATTGAAATTCCTTGAATTTATCATAGGTAAATTTATAGAATAGATAAAATAATAAGAAAAGTTTAGAAAAAAAAATTATTCCTCACGTCCAGGATTACGTCCTGGATCATTAGATAAGAATCCGAAGATGAAGAGAGAAACAAAGAATATCACTACTGTGTAAACAAAGAGTTTAAGACTAAGCATTACACAACCTCCAAAATAATCTTATTTTCGAAAAAGGGAATAGATTACCTATTTTTTCTTTTCAACACATCTACTATTTTGTTTAATTTGTTTGTTTAATTTTACACGACCCCCTGCAAAACAAAAAAATTCAATTTTGGAAAAGAAAGTCATTTTTACGAATTTCTTTGTATTGTATGTAATAAGATTTTTCTTTCTTACTTACAACTTACAAAAAACTTCTTGTCATATCGACAATTAGGTATTGTACGGGACCTAGACCCAGTAAACTCTTTGCTCACTGAAAGGTGAGAACGAGTAAATAAGCTGATCCAAATTCATCTTTGCGGTTATTTAATATTAATATACAATAATATTAATATACAATAATTGAAATTTTTGAATCGAGGGTTTATAATAATAATGTAATACTTAGTCGATCTTATTCATTTTTCGAATTTTATTATCGAATAAATCATGAATAGATTTGGATTTGGCAAAATGAGTCTATTTGGCAAAGTATTAAAAATTTTATCGAAAACTTACAGCAGCTTGCCAAACAAAGGCTAATAGAAAAAAGAAAAGAGGTATAACAGGCATAACATCTACGATTGGATTGAAAACCGCATAAGCTTCGGGCAATTTGGCAAAGAAAAAACTGTTTGAATAAAGGACAGAATTAAGACAGATACAGATTAAGCTAAAGATATTAAACATAACAAACATTTCGTTCTTGTGTATTAGATAATTTTATTTTGATTGAATTATTTTTATAAGGGAAAAATGAAAAAGAAAGGAATTCTACTTTCATATATTATCTTAATTGAATTCTATGTAATGATCAATGAATTTTTTACATTATATATATAATTTATATGTCTTAAATCCTAGCAACAAAAATATGCTACATATGTATTTCATATGTATTTATTTTTCATATGTATTTATTATGTATTACGTATTATGTAATGTACTTTTTTGGGTATTTTTTTTTTTGGGGGGGGGGGGTTGACCAATAACTAATAAGACTAGTAGTCTTTACTAGTGCCAAAGGATAAAAATGGGGCGTGGCCAAGCGGTAAGGCAGCGGGTTTTGGTCCCGTTACTCGGAGGTTCGAATCCTTCCGTCCCAGATCCTATCTATCAGAAACAGAAGATAGGATCACACTGTATCCCACATAAAACAAAAAATCTTTAAGAGAACAAAAAGTTGTTCTGAATTCTTAGAATGTATTTTTTTTTTCATTTTTAATTAAAATTCTTTTTTGGTTTATCATTCACATTCAGAATATGCTCGTACTATGTTATATTCATTTTTAAGTTAGTTACCCATTTAACTAAATTGAATATAACATATTCATCAAATGTGAATTATCACATAATGCATTCTGAATTGCAGCGTGAAACAAAGGCATCCCTCTTCCCTTCCACACAACGCCTAAAGTAAAAAATCGGTATCCCAATTTTTCTATGTGGAGATGATACTAAAGAGTAGCGAGTTTTTGTTACTAATTTCATCAGTTTCATCATCAGTCTTAGAAAACCTCTAAAGTTGTGGTATGGTAACAAAATAGGAGAATTGTCGGAATTCCATTTCTTTCTATCTTATATCTTAGATTCCTCAAATAAAAATTATTGTAAATATATGTTTGTAAATCCATGTAATGTAAAGTAAGGATTGGGGGAAATTAGTATATTTCATATACTTGTACTTGAACTTTTTTATGAAATTGATGGAAAAATTGTCGAACCTGAAGTAAAACAAAATACAAAAAAATCCATATACCATATAACCATAAAAAATCCATATGATCATATCATATAAAATAAACAAGGTAAAATCCTATACTCATATATATAATATAATTGTAATTATATAATTGTAAATAATTGTAATATGTTTAATAATATTTTTTTTTTTTTTTTTTTTTATTTAATAATATTTAATATTTTTTTTATGAACTCTTGGTTGGTACTTGAAAAAATATGATAAATCAATAGTTTCTAGAAATTTACGACCTTTTGTTTTGGGGTCGTTGGACGAGTTTATTTGATTAATAATGGATTTTGCTCCAGTTTTTTAAACTAAACATATTAAATTAAAATTAAGAAATTTTAGTTTTATAGTTTTTTTGTTTGTTATGTTTGTTATATTATATAAATATGTATCCTTCATGATTGACCATCTTGAACAATCTGTTGGAGATGTAAATGAGTCTTTAGCAAACGTTTTTTTTTTTATAAATATGTTTTATTCATATGATAGAATATCGAGGTAAATAAATTTGATCCTTACTGAACTTTATCCTTATCCCAGATTCGCAAAAAGTATATAGAATACTTTTCTATCCATAGGTAGAAAGTATGGACTATTATATACTGCTTGTTGAGCCAATGACTATTCATGATTACACATATTAAATGAAATATATTTAAGGTTAAATATATTTCATCGTGGTTTGAAATTCAATTGAATTTTATTTTTTTATATTAGAGGAATGTTATGGTAAAACTTCGTTTGAAACGATGTGGTAGAAAGCAACGTGCGACTTGAAGGACATGATCGGCTGTGGATTTTTACATCCACCATTTTCCATAAAAATGAAGATGCTCTTGTCTCGACATAATTTGTTCTGTTCCGTTAGGAATCTAATTTGTCTTAGATTGATAGTACGTGATGGAGCTCGAGTAGAAAAGATTGATTTATTTATCAAGGGGAAGAATCTAGGGTTAGTGCTAATCAATCAATAAGTTAGACCAACTTTGTAAATATATCCTCAATATCAATATAAAAAAATCGAAAGGTTTAAACTTGAAACAAGTAAAAAAAAAAAAAAAACTTTTTTTTTCAATAAAAAGAAAGGTGTATCCTAGGAAATCAATTCTTCGTATTCTATTTCTATGGGTATTCCATTTATATAGAAGAAAATAACAAAAAACAAAAGGTATGTTGCTGCCCTTTTGAAAAGGAGTAAGGATCACCGAAGTAATGTCTAAATCCAATGATTTTACAAAAGAAAGATAAAGGATTCCGGAACAAGGAAACACTATTTTCAATTGTCTCAAGAAAGGGATCAGAATAATTGACTCGGGATGAGACAAACAAAAGAGGTTAGAGACGGCTCAATAAATGTTTAAGGATTCCCCTGGGACTATGTCAGAATTACCCAACTTGAGTTATGAGTACGAATGAAATTTTTTTTTCTCGAGTTCGAGCCGTATGAGGATAAAACCTCTTATACGTTTCTGGGGGAGATTGTTTATGTGCATCTATCCCAATGAGCCATCTATCGAATCGTTGCAATTGATGTTCGATCCCGACGAGAAGGGAGAGATCTTCGAAAAGTGGGTTTTTATGATCCGATAAATAATCAAACTTATTCAAACGTTCCTGCTATTCTATATTTCCTTGAAAAAGGTGCTCAACCAACAGGAACTGTTTCTGACATTTTTAGGAAAGCAGATTTATTTAAAGAAAAAATTTCGAGTTAAAGTTAATTAGTTAAAATGAAAAGTTAATTAAAAGAAAAAAGACCAAAATAAAGAAAAAAAGACCAAAATAAAGAAAAAAGGGGGGAGGAATAAATATATATATAGTGTAATTATTTACTTACAATTTATTATATATAATCTGTCCTTTTCCTGTTATAGGAATCCAGCAACAAACAAGGAATTAATCTTGTTTATCCTTTATTGATTGAATAAACCTGTCTGTCTTTATCTCTTCCTTATTTTATAAAAATTTCTGATTTATTTATATTTTTTTTTTTGTTTGTGCCAATCCAACAAAAATCTTTATTTGATTTACTTCAGTTTTTTATTCGTTTTATCACCATTCTAGTCATATTTATATTGACAATGTTATATTGAACAAATATAATTGATCGTAGATAAAGAAATCTCTTTATCCTGACCCTATCCTATATTGTATTATTGGATTTGGTTTTCAATTCACTTCAGTCAAATGACGGGTTTGTATTGCCGGGTTTGTTTACTGTCATAGAAGATGTTTTTTTTTCCTTAACTCGGGTTAAATAAAAAAATGTATAAATAAACGGTTGGTCCGTCGGAATTTTGGCATTTCTATTAGGAATTTGGTGTTTTTTACTATGATCTATACATTTTTTTCTAATTGATCAATAAATCAACAAGAAAGATTTGTTCTTAGTTCAATGTTTTGATGGGGTCGCGCAGTCTAATTCAATTGGTTTTTTATTTCGATCGTATCTACATATCCAACTTTTGTTTTGAAGGGTTGGGTTGCTAACTCAACGGTAGAGTACTCGGCTTTTAAGTGCGACTATGATCTTTTACACATTTTGATGAAGCAATAAATTCGTCCAGACTTTTGGTAGAGTCTATAAGACCACGACTGATCCTCAAAGGTAATGAATGGAAAAAGCAGCATGTCGTAATACGTAATATAATAAAATAATAGATTTATTATTTTATTTTCATTGAAAAAATTTCAAATTAAAATGAAAGTGAAATTAAGAATTTCTCCTTACTCAATTCTTACAATTTTTTTTGGTAGGGAAGTGGACAAAACAAATTCAAATTTATAGTTTGGTCTAGTGAATAAATGGATAGAGCTTCATGGCTCCAATTCCAATTCTGATAAACCAAAAAGCAACGAGCTTATGTTCTTAATTTGAACTAAATGATTACCCGATCTAGTTAGACGTTAAAAATGGATTAGTGCCTGGTACGGGAAAGGATGGGGTCTCCCGTGAGGAGACCATTGATTCTTTTTTTTTTTTTATGAATCCTAAATATTGATTATTATGGGTTAGAGACGAATGTGTAAAAGAAACAGTATACTGATAAAGATAATTAATTCCAAAATCAAAAGAGCAATCAGGTTGCAAAAATAAAGGGTCATTATCCTCTTGTAATTATAACGAAGATAAACCATTTTTGATAGAAAAAGGGGAGTAAAAAAACCTATTGATTGGATTCCCTCTTTCCTTTACAGGTTTTTTATTATTATTGTATATATACATAATCTTCTTTATTATACATAATACTCTGTTTTGACCATATTGCACTATGTATCAGTTATTTTATAACTCAAGAAGTTCCTTCTACCTCTGCTTCACGTGGAAATATAAATGGAAGAATTACAAGGATATTTAGAAGAAGATAGATCTCGGCAACAACAGTTTCTATATCCACTTCTCTTTCAAGAATATATTTACGTATTTGCTTATGATCATGGGTTAAATAGTTCAATTTTTTATGAACCCCAAAACTCCTCGGGTTATGACAATAAATTTAGTTCAGTACTTGTGAAACGTTTAATTATTCGAATGTATCAAAAAAATTATTTGATTTATTCGGTTAATGATATTTACCAAAATATATTTGTTGGGCATAACAATTATTTTCATTTTTTTTCTCAGATTCTATCTGAAGGTTTTGCAGTCATTGTAGAAATTCCATTTTCGCTGCAGTTAATATCTTCCCTTGAAGAAAAAGAAATACCAAAATCTCACAATTTACAATCTAGTCATTCAATATTTCCTTTTTTAGAGGATAAATTATTGCATTTAAATTATCTTTCCGATATACTAATACCCTATCCCGTCCATATGGAAATCTTGGTCCAAATGCTTCAATCCTGGATCCAGGATGTTCTCTCTTTACATTTATTGCAGTTCCTTCTCCACGAATATTATAATTGGAATAGTCTCATTATTCCGAAAAAATCTATTTACGTATTTTCAAAAGAAAATAAAAGACTATTTTGGTTCTTATATAATTTATATATATATGAATACGAATTTCTATTAGTGTTTCCTTGTAAACAATCCTCTTTTTTACGATTAATATCTTCTGGAGTCCTTCTTGAGCGAATACATTTTTATGTAAAAAAAGAACATCTTGGAGTGTGCCGAATTTTTTGTCAGAAGACTCTAT